TCAAAGTTTCATCTCCGAGGCCAGTTTTCAAGAAACTGCTCGCGTTTTAGCAAAAGCCGCTCTCCGCGGTCGTATCGATTGGTTGAAAGGCCTAAAAGAAAACGTTGTTCTAGGCGGTATGATACCTGTTGGTACCGGATTCAAAAGATTCGTGAAAGGCTCAAGGAAACATAAAAAGATGCGTTTGAACAGCAAAAAGAAGAATTTATTCCAAGGGGAATTTAGAGATAGAGATATTTTATTCCACCACAGAGAGCTATTTGATTCTTGCATTTCAAGAAATTTCTATGATACATCAGAATAATTTTTTCTAGGATTAAATGATTCCTAAGACCTAAGAGCAGATTCATTTTTTTTTTTTTTTTAATTAATCGTGGTCCTGTGATTTGTTCCATGTGATTTATTAATAGTAATAAAGAAAATAAGGAATGGAATAGAATGAAATTAATTGCTTGGATCATATATCAACATCCAATCTACGGGAAAAGATAAGGTTCCGTCGGAACAATTATTTATTTGAAGGTACCCCCTCTCTCTCTTTCTTTTTCAAACAAAGAAAGAGAGAGAGAGGAAGTGTGGGTAGAAATGATAAAAAGATATTGGAACATTAATTTAGAAGAGATGATGAAAGCGGGAGTTCATTTTGGTCATGGTACTCGAAAATGGAACCCAAGAATGGCCCCTTATATCTCTGCAAAACGTAAAGGTATTCATATTACAAATCTTACTAGAACTGCTCGTTTTTTATCAGAAGCTTGTGATTTAGTTTTTGATGCAGCAAGCAAGAGAAAACAATTCTTAATTGTTGGTACCAAAAATAAAGCAGCGGATTCAGTAGCGCGGGCTGCAATAAGGGCTCGGTGTCATTATGTTAATAAAAAATGGCTCGGCGGTATTTTAACGAATTGGTCTACTACAGAAACGAGACTTCAAAAGTTCAGGGATTTGAGAATGGAACAAAAGACCGGTAGACTCAACCGTCTCCCGAAAGGAGATGGGACTCGATTGAAGAGACAGTTAGCTCACTTGCAAACATATCTGGGCGGGATTAAATATATGACAGGGTTACCCGATATTGTAATACTCGTTGATCAGCAAGAAGAATATACGGCTCTTCGAGAATGTATCACTTTGGGAATTCCAACCATTTGTTTAATTGATACAAACTGTGACCCGGATCTAGCAGATATTTCGATTCCAGCGAATGATGACGCTATAGCCTCAATCCGATTAATTCTTAATAAATTAGTATTTGCAATTTGTGAGGGTCGTTCTAGCTATATACGAAATTCCTGATTAATAATAAGATAAAGAAATAATAAGATAAAGAAATTAAATTAAATAATAAGATAAACAAATTATTTTGTGAACTCCATATATTTATGGATATGTAATCAGTTACTGTTTGTCAATCGTGCAAAAGAGATAAAAATAACTAGCTATATTATGTGATTTGTTGGTATCTAAAATATACAATTAAACTAGACAATTTGAGTAGGCAAATAAAAAAAACGATGGTTGAATCAAAATAATTCCTTTTCAAGTTTTCTTTCTTTCAGGAGGTAGTATGAATGTTCTATCATGTTCCATCAACATCCTAAAAGGGTTATATGATATATCTGGTGTGGAAGTAGGCCAGCATTTCTATTGGAAAATAGGAGGTTTCCAAGTCCACGCCCAAGTACTTATTACTTCTTGGGTTGTAATTGCTATCTTATTAGGTTCAGCCATTGTAGCTGTTCGGAACCCCCAAACCATTCCAACGGGCGGTCAAAATTTCTTCGAATATGTCCTTGAATTCATTCGAGATATCAGCCAAACTCAGATCGGAGAGGAATACGGCCCGTGGGTCCCCTTTATTGGAACTATGTTTCTATTTATTTTTGTTTCTAATTGGGCGGGTGCACTTTTACCTTGGAAGATCATAGAGTTACCTCATGGGGAGTTAGCTGCACCTACGAATGATATAAATACTACCGTTGCTTTAGCTTTACTTACGTCAATAGCCTATTTTTATGCGGGCCTTAGCAAAAAAGGATTAGGTTATTTCAGTAAATACATTCAACCAACTCCAATTCTTTTACCCATTAACATTTTAGAAGATTTCACAAAACCTTTATCACTTAGCTTTCGACTTTTCGGAAATATATTAGCGGATGAATTAGTAGTTGTTGTTCTTGTTTCTTTAGTACCCTCAGTAGTTCCTATACCTGTCATGTTCCTTGGATTATTTACAAGTGGTATTCAAGCTCTTATTTTTGCAACTTTAGCTGCGGCTTATATAGGCGAATCCATTGAGGGGCATCATTAACGAATTTTGGTTTGAAATACCCTTTTTTAGCTTAGTCTAAGGAAAGAGATCTAAAATAGTTTTTTCCTAAACGAGCTTTTTCCTAGAATTCGTTTGAATCATTTATATCTTCTTCCAATCACTTTTTTTGCGTGATTATTTTGTTCATTCAATTCAAATCCAATTTTAGGAGTCCTAATCTGAATAAGAGTTGTTTCCAACGTGTTATTAAAAAAAAAGGGGGGTTTTCTAGAGAGATAGCGCAATTTGTATTTCATTTCAATCGGTTTTATTCAATTCAATGATTGACTAATAATAAAATATTAATAAAAAAATAATAAAATAAATTACAAGAAAAACAAAGACTTATATTTGTAGGCAAGGATTCAGACTAATGAATTTGTCCATTTAGATTGATTGTATCCAAGTGGGATAATGATAAGGAAGAGAATAATTCAAAAAACAAAATGAGATTCCGAAAAAAAAAATGGATCATTTAGAAGAGTGAAATCAAACTAAGTTTATGGAATATATATAAATAATGGAATAATGGCTATAAGCCAACTTTCTTTTTGTGAATATTTCAACATCAAAAAATAATTTTTGAATCCGATTACGATTAAATTTAAGATACGAATAGTTTGGTTTACGTTATGGAAAAAAGACGTGTATATGGAATATTAACTATTTATATAGATAGTTATATATTCGTTAAAAGATACATCTAAAAGATATATTTAATCTGCCCTGGAGATTTAGATAGGAATTTCAATAAAAGTCCCTCCTTTTCGTTTGGAACTGGGAATTCAATATTGAATAATTGAATAAAGAAATCAAGAAAAGGAACGAAGAGGTCAAAATTTATTGGTTGATTGTATCATTAACCATTTTTTTTTGTGCGAGGAACTTATCATGAATCCATTGATTTCTGCGGCTTCTGTTATTGCTGCTGGGTTGGCTGTTGGGCTTGCTTCTATTGGACCTGGGGTTGGTCAAGGTACTGCCGCGGGGCAAGCTGTAGAAGGTATCGCAAGACAACCCGAGGCAGAGGGAAAAATACGAGGTACTTTATTGCTTAGTCTGGCTTTTATGGAAGCTTTAACAATTTATGGATTAGTTGTAGCCTTGGCACTTTTATTTGCGAATCCTTTTGTTTAATCCTATAAACGAAACTTATTTTTTTTATTGCCATTGCCTTGGACTTGCTGCTTGTTTTTTCGAATTCTATCAAGATTTTATTCCTACAATTACTTATTTCTTTTTATTTGCACAATAACCTACCACGGGAAGGACTGATTTGAGGATGAGGAATTAGTATACTAATTCGCTTTCTTCCTTCCCCCTTCTTAGTCCAATCGAACCCCTCTTTTTTTTTCAAGGGAATGTTGAAAGAGTCGATATTATTAACACGCGACCTGGTACCGACTTCGAAACGCAATTTTAATAAGAATTTTAATAAGAACAATACTTAGTAGAGATTTGCAATTGAAACAACAAATGCATTTCTAATATAAATAGAAAAAAATAGAATAGGTAAAAAAAAAAAGAGATAATTAGTCTATTTATAGTTTATAAGAAAAGAGGAGATCATATGAAAAATGTAACCGATTCTTTCGTTTTCCTGGGTCAGTGGCCACCCGCCGGGAGTTTCGGCTTTAATACCGATATTTTCGCAACAAATCCAATAAATCTAAGCATAGTCCTTGGTGTATTGATTTTTTTTGGAAAGGGGGTGTGTGCGAGTTGTTTATTTCAAGAATAGGCTGAATTGAACCAGCTGCGCTTTTTTTTCCTTTTTAACTAAAGAAAGAAAAGGTGCATGATCCCGCGAATTACTTCTGAAATAATTTTCAAATTATCTTTAAGAACTACAGCAGTTCGTGATTCATGGGGAAATATACTTTGATTCTCTTTCAACCAATAAGGGGGACCATTAATATGGTTAAAGCTAAACTGTTTGAAGTCTAAACACAGCAAGGTACTCTTTCTACTACTATGGTTAATACAAAAATGGGCTCAAAATGAATAGTTGGAAATTGTTTTCGGTATAGAACACTCATGTCGAAAAAAGTATTTGACCTTTTTGTTTTGAAAAATGAGTATTTTACTCATTCTTATCCAATGCTGAGTCGATAACCTATGTATTAAAGTAAATTCTTTGGATTTGAAAAAAAAAACAACTTTACTGACAATTACTTGTTTAGTCAGAAGAGTCCTCCGAATATTTCGGTCTCGGATTAGTTTCAATATTTTTTTTGTCAATATATTTTTTTTTAATAGGAATTCTGAATAGAGAAGAGAGGGTAGGCTCATTTCAGTCAAAAAAAATATGGGATTTTCCCCATAAGTAATTGAAATAATTGAGCGTGAGAGCCAAATGAATCGAAAGATTCATGTTTGGTTCGGGAAGAGATCATGGAAGTTTTGCAATGACTGGAAAGATAATCTACTTTCATTAAGTGATTTATTAGATAATCGAAAACAACGGATTTTGGATACTATTCGAAATTCAGAAGAACTACGCGAGGGGGCCTTTGAACAGCTGGAAAAAGCCCGGGCCCGCTTACGGAAAGTAGAAATAGAAGCAGATCAGTTTCGAACGACTGGATACTCTGAAATAGAACGAGAAAAATTGAATTTGATTAATTCAACTTATAAGACTTTGGAACAATTAGAAAATTACAAAAATGAAACCATTCATTTTGAACAG